GAAATGAAATGTCACAATATTTTTTTTATACATGTTTAAGTGATGGAAAACAAACAATATCTTTTACATATCCACCTAGTTTATTGATTTTTTCAAAAATGATAGAACGTAAAATTTCTTTGTACACGACAGAAAAATTTATCCATGAAGACCTATATAATTATTGGGTTTCTACCAATGAGCAAAAAAAGTACAACTTGAGTAATGAATTAATAAGTAGAATAAAAATTCTAGAAAAAGAAAAAGTATCTCTTACTCTAGATATACTAGAAAAAAGGACCAGATTATGCAATGATGAGAATAAACAAGAATACTTGCCAAAAGCATATGATCCTCTTTTGAATGGCGCATATCGTGGAAAAATAAACAAATTCTATTCACATACAACCATGAATCATTTAATTACTTCGAAAGAAAATTCCACGAAAATAGTTTGGATAAATAAGCTTCATGGGCTATTTTCTATTTCTAATAATTACCAAGAATTTGAACATGAAAAAAATCCACTTAATGAAAAATCACCATGGAATTATATTATTAATTCGTTAATGTCAATTGATCAATTATCTTTTGAGTACATACCCAATTCTCATTTGAAAAAATCTTCTTTATTGGAAGAAGAAATAAAAAGAAATTCAGAAAATAAAGCAAAATCTTTGAAATCTGTATTCGATATAATTACAACCAATGGAGAAGAAATCATTGAAGAAGGAGAAGAAATCCTTAAAGAAAAAATCATTCAAAAAATTCCTCAACGGTTATACAAACTAACTGAAGAGTTAGAAGCACTAGCACAGGATGAAGATGAAGAAGATGAACATGAGCAACTAATGAAACAAGATCAGGAAATTCGTACAAGAAAAGCCAGACGAGTGGTGATTTATACTGACTACAGCGTGAATCCCGAGACTAACGATGATGAAATAAACGAGTTGGCTTTGATACGTTACTCACAACAACCTGATTTTCGTCGAGGTCTAATCAAAGGATCCTTACGCGCTCAAAGACGTAAAACAGTTATTTGGAACACATTCCAAGCATATGTAAATTCTCCGCTTTTTTTTGATCGAGTAGAAAACATATTTTTTTTTTCTCTTTTAAACAAGATCGATCAAAATATTAAGTCTATTTTTAGGAATTTTGCGAAGAAAAAACCAAAAACGGAATTAAAAATTGACGATTTTGAGAAAGAAAAGATGAAGAAAACTCTGAAGGCTCTCGATGAAAACGAGAAGAAGAGAGAAGAAGAAAATGAACGAATGGCAATAGCAGAAATTTGGGATAGCGTTATATTTGCTCAAGCAATAAGAAGTTTGATACTCCTGATCCACGCTTTTCTTAGAAAAAACATTATATTGCCTTCATTGATAATAGCTAAAAATGTTGGACGTATGTTATTATTCCAATACCCCGAGTGGTATGAGGATTTTAAGGACTGGAAGAGTGAAATGCATGTTAAATGTACGTATAATGGTATTCCACTATCAGAAACAGAATTTCCTCAAGATTGGTTAACAGATGGTCTTCAGGTAAAAATTCTATTTCCTTTCCGTTTAAAACCTTGGCGAAGATCTAAACTACGATCTCATCATGGAGATCCAATGAAAAAAAAAGTAAAACAAGAAAATTCTAGTTTTTTAACAGTTTGGGGAACGGAAACAGAACTTCCTTTTGGTCCTGCCCGAACCCTACCTTCTTTTTTTGAACCCATATATAAAGAACTAAAAAAAAATATTCGAAAAGTGAAAAAGAATTATTTTCTACCTCTAAAAGTAAAAGTTTCAAAACCATGGGTTATCAAAATTTTTCCAGTTCTAAAACGAATAATGAATAAACTTGAAAAAGTAAACCCAATTTATTTATTTGAATTCAAGAAGGTGAAAGTATATGAACCAAATGAAAATGCAAAAGATTCAAAAGATAATAATAAGATTATTCCTGAATCGACCATGCAAATTCAATCTATGAATTGGACAAATTTTTTATTCATAGAAAATGAAATGAAAGATCTTGCTGATAAGACAATCATAATCAGGAATCAAATAGAAGAAATCGCAAAAGAAAAGAAAAAAAAAGTTCCAGCCTATGATGATAAAAGACCAGAATTAAAGAAAGATATTTGGCGGATATTCAAAAGAATAAATACTCGATTAATATGCAAATCACATTATTTTATGAAATCTTTCATTGAAAAAATATACATGGATATCCTGCTATGTATGGTTAGCATTTCGAAGGTCAATGCACAACTTTCAACAAAAAAAATGATCAATGAATCCATTTACAACGATGAAAGAAATCAAGAAGGAATTGATGAAACAGATCAACATACAATGAACTTTATTTCGACTATAGAAAAAGAAAAGGACTTTTCAAATCCTAGTAATAATTCAAATACTTATTACGATTTATCTTCCTTGTCCCAAGCATATGTATTTTACAAAATATCACAAACCCAATTACTTAACAACCATCACTTTAGATCTGTACTTCAATATCGCGGTACCCATCCTTTTATTAAGGACAAGATAAAGTATTATTCTATAACCCGAGGAATATTTAACTCCAAATCAAGGTATAAGTATAAGAAAATAAAGAAGCCTGGAATGAATGAATGGAAAAACTGGTTAAAGGGTAATTATGCATACAATTTATCTCAGAGCAAATGGTCTCGATTAGTATTAGTAGCGAAAAAATGGCGAAAAAAAATCAATCAAAATTGTACGATTCACAATAAAGAATCAATGAAATTTTCTTCATATAAAAAAGAAAAAGACCGATCAATTCATTACAAAAAAGAAAATCTCTATACAGTGTATTTATGGCCGAATCAAAAAGAAAAATTAAAAAATAGAAAATTATTAAATATTAAATTATTAAATATTAAATTATAATAAATTATAAAAGAATAAAAAAATGAATAAAAATATTGATGCATAAAATAAATACAAAAATAGATAAGAAGAAATTCGTCCACCTCCCATAGATTTGACTCCTTCCCCTATAAATAAACTTGCAACAACAACCCCATTGATAATTCCATCAATTATATTTCTATCAAAAAAATGAGTTAGTTTGGTTAATCCCCTTATACCCAAGGTAAAAACTCTAGTATAAAAAATATCTATATAACCACAATTGTAGGACCAATTGTATATTCTATTTTTTATTTTGTCCAAGAAAATTCTTTTAGGACCTCCTTTTATAAATGAATTAATGAATTCCAAATTCTGGAACAATGAATAAACAGATCCATATAAAACATATGCTATTAATAGTCCAAAAATAGCTATACTTACCGAAAAAATTGCATTTGTAAAAAATTCATACCAATCCACGGAATAACTCGCATTGGGATGTAAAAGATTTGTCGATGGAGTTAACCATTTTGATAATATATCAAAATATATTATTCCATAATCAAAATGAATTCCTATTGTTCCAACAAACAAAGTAAATAGTACCAAAACAAACAGAGGAAATAGCATAGTATTGTCCGATTCGTGAGGATACATAGAAGTATAAGTGTACTTTTTTTCGAAAGAATATGGTCTTCTTTTTTTTAGATTACTAGATATTTTATATCTATCCTTTGAAAAAAAGAAGACCATATTTTCTATTTTTGATAAAAGAAAATTTCTATCAACTTTTTTTGGAACTTCTTTTCCCCATAGAGATATTGAATGGAACGAGCTATTATTGGTGCTACTGTAATTTTTACAATTTATGCGCAAATGCCCATCAAAAGTAAGTAAATACACGCGAAACATATAAAATGCAGTTAATCCTGCTGTGAAACAAGCTATTATTGCAAAAATTGGTGAATACAACCAACTCTCATTAAGAATTTCATCTTTGGACCAAAAACAAGCAAGAGGTGGAATACCACAAATAGAAAGTGTCCCTAATAAAAAAGTAGTTCTTGTAATTGGAACATATCTTTTTAAACCGCCCATAAGAATTATATTCTGACTTTTATCTGGTGAATATCCAACAACAGGTTCCATTGAATGGATAATGGCTCCGGATCCCAAAAATAATAAAGCTTTAGAATAGGCGTGAGTAAGCAAATGGAATAAAGCAGCTCGATAAGAACCTAGACCTAGAGCTAACATAATATAACCCAATTGAGACATTGTAGAATAGGCTAAACTTCTTTTTATATCTGTTTGAGCAAGAGCCAAGGTAGCTCCTAATAGTACTGTTATTACACCTATTAAAGAAATAATATTCATTATGTAAGGTATAGATATGAAAAGAGGAAGAAGTCGAGCTACAAGAAAAATTCCCGCTGCTACCATGGTAGCAGCGTGTATAAGAGCCGAGATAGGAGTAGGTCCTTCCATTGCATCGGGTAACCATACATGAAGGGGGAATTGCGCGGATTTAGCAACTGCACCGAGGAATAATAAAAAAGCACACAAAGTAGCAAATGAAGAACTGACCCCATTATTGTGTATCAAGTTGTTAGTTATTTCGAACAAATCCCGAAATTCAAAACTACCAGTTATCCAATAAAAACCTAAGATTCCTAATAATAAACCAAAATCCCCTACACGATTAGTTACAAAAGCTTTTTGACAAGCACTTGCTGCAGTCGGTCGTGTGAACCAAAATCCTATTAATAAATAAGAACACATTCCCACTAGTTCCCAAAAAACATAAATTTTTATCAAATTTGAACTGGTAACTAATCCCAACATAGAAGCATTGAAAAAACTCATATAAGCAAAAAATCTTAAATATCCTTGATCATGGGACATATAATTGTCACTATAAATAAGAACCATGATTCCAACAGTAGTAATTAGTATTGACATAATCGAACTAAGTGGATCGATTAAATATCCGAACTCTAAGGAAAAATCATTATTGATGGTCCAAGACCATAGATATTGATATATGTAACTTCCATTTATTTCTTGAATAGATAAATTAGCTGAAAATACCATAGCTATACTTAAGAAAAAAATACTAGGAAAAGCCCATATACGACGAATATTTTTTGTTGCTGTCGGAATAAGTAGAAGCCCGAATCCTATTGACATAGTAACTGGAAGTGGAAGAAAAGTTATTATCCATGCATATTGATATGTATGTTCCATAATAAAAAATTAAATTTTTAATCATTCTACTAAAACTGGAATAATACAATATTCCATCCTGGTAATTTATAGGTATATTATATAATATAGTATATTAAGGAATAATATAGTATATTAAGGATATAGTATATTAAGGAAAAATGGTTATACCAAAAGGAATAATTAATTCGAATATAGATAGTACGATCCGTACTTAAAATTTAAATTAAAAAATAAATAAGGTTATTGTTATCAGGTAATCAAATATCTTAGTTAACAGATTAACTACTAATTCGAATTGTAATTTCAATTATGGGTATGGCACTCTTACCTTAATCAATTAATAAAAATAAAAAACAATTTCCTTCCTTTCTTGTACTTGTATTTTTTTTCTTAGCTATACTATATATATATGTCATAGGCATAGGGTATGTATACATATGCTCATATATATGATATATATATAATATATATGATTAAATTATTTATATTTTAAATATATTAATGTGTATGTTTCAATTTTTTAATTTAAATTTTATTATATGTTTATGTTTTCATAGGTTTTTTTTTAATGTGTTTGAAAAATTAAATGTTTTTTTACTATTTTACTACGGAATAAATATAAATATGGATAATGGCTAAAAGGAACAATTCATTTTGAACAATACATGTCTTTCACATACAATGATAAAAAAAAGTAACCCTTTTTTTGAATGGCAGTCCCCAAAAAACGTACTTCTATGTCAAAAAAACGTATTCGTAAAAATATTTGGAAGAAAAAAGGAAATTTAGCTGCAGTAAAGGCTTTTTCTTTAGCGAAATCGGTTTCTACCGGACGTTCAAAAAGTTTTTTTGTACAACAAACAAATAATAAAGTCGTGGAATAATCGGAATTGACATACCCCGAAAAACGTCAAGTATTTTAAAATAAATGATTAACATTAATTAGTGTATTGAACTCCTCAATATCAAACAGGATCAGTTGGAACTAGTTGCTGTGGTATATAAATATCGTATGTGGATGTGATATGTAGAATAAGGGTATGTATATTGGGTTTGGGGTTTTTTTGTATCTACTTTTCACAATAGAAAAAAAATTTCTATTCTATTGTGAAAAGTAGAGTATGATTGTGATAGAAATGCAAATTTTGTTGTTTTATTTGTTATATGGTTAACTAAAAACCTAATTAATTTGGTAAATCTTACCATTATTATATATATAATGAAATATAATAATCATAATGAAATATAATAATTAAAGATATTAATACTTTACTTTGATAATAATAAAATAGTATCTAAATCATTAGACAATGATAAATTCTTATGATTTAGTAATCAAATTGTTATACATAGAAAATTCTAGTTATTTCATTTTCTTCATTAAATAATACATTTTTTTTTTCGTTTTGTTTGAATCCATAAAATAACATTGGATAAATAAAAACGAATCAAAAAAAGAAAAGTAACAATTCCCGGTTCTATAGCTCAGTCTAAAACTATGGAGTTTTAACTGATTTTTTGAAAACTTAGTTTTTAGTATACCAAAGTTCATTATTAAAACCGAACTTACAACAATACGATACTAACTAAAGATTATTTTATTGTTTATTTAATAAAGATTCAAATTATCATATAAATTTCAATGAATAAAGATTCATCGATTCTAATGTTTTGTTTTATAAACTATATTGAATCCTTGAATCTCGACGATTCAACATAAATTGACTATTATTATTTCAAGTAAGCCGCCATGGTGAAATTGGTAGACACGCTGCTCTTAGGAAGCAGTGCTAGAGCATCTCGGTTCGAGTCCGAGTGGCGGCATCCTATCCTATCCTATCAAAAAAAAATCTTCTAAAATAGACACAATGGATCCTATACAATGGCTCCTATAATGTATTCAATTCTCGATTTCAATTCTCTTATGGGACTCCTTTTTATGATATTTACAATTTTAGAACATATATTGACTCATATCTCTTTTTCGATAATTTCAATTGTTATTACGATTTATTTGATGACCTTTTTTGTCCACGAAAGCGTAGGATTGCCTGATTCATCAGAAAAAGGAATGATAGCTACTTTTTTCTCTATAACGGGATTATTGGTTTCTCGTTGGATTTCTTCGGGACATTTTCCCTTAAGTAATTTATACGAGTCATTAATTTTCCTTTCGTGTAGTTTATCCATTATTCATATCATTTACAAGATGGGGAATCATAAAAATGATTTAAACACAATAACTGCATCAAGTACCATTTTCACACAAGGCTTTGCCACGTCGGGTCTTTTAACTGAAATGCACCAATCCGTAATATTAGTACCTGCTCTACAATCTCAGTGGTTAATGATGCACGTAAGTATGATGTTATTAAGCTATGCTGCTCTTTTATGTGGATCATTATTCTCAGTGGCTCTTCTAGTCATTACATTTCGAAAAAACATCAATATTTTTTGTAATGGTAAAGTAAAAAATTTCTTAATTAAGAAATTTATCTTTGGTAAGATTAACTATTGGAATGAAAAAAGAAGTGTTTTTATAAACACTTCTTTTCTTTCATTTCGAAATTATTATAAATATCAATTAACTCAACGTTTGGATTATTTGAGTTATCGTGTCATTAGTTTAGGGTTTATCTTTTTAACCATAGGAATTCTTTGTGGAGCAGTATGGGCTAATGAAGCATGGGGATCGTATTGGAGTTGGGACCCCAAGGAAACTTGGGCATTTATTACTTGGATCATATTCGCAATTTATTTACATATTAGAACTAGTACAAATCAAAGTTTGCAGGGTACAAATTCAGCACTTGTGGCTTCTATGGGATTCCTTATAATTTGGATATGCTATTTTGGAATCAATCTATTAGGGATAGGTCTACATAGTTATGGTTCATTCACATTAACATCTAAAATACTAAATAATTGAATAAACTACATAAAATAACGAGTACATATAAGAACAAAACATCATCCCATACCTATATTTATATATAAATATATAGTGAAAGTTCTTTCTTTGTGCAAGTTTTTTTAGAACCCCTTGAACCATTCCTGGTTCAAAGGGTTCTAAAAAAACTCGAAATGTATCTGATTAAAATTGAGATTTTTAATTCATTTAATTCTTTTGCATTGTTCGGCGTTTAAAAGCGGAAAATAAAAAGACAAAAAAAATTCGATTTCCGTATTTTTAATGAAAGACTATCGATAAAAATAATTAGATAGTATAGCTTGTACCCTATCAACTGATAACGAGAGAATGAAATCGGGATAAATACCAGTCCCTAGTATGGGTAAAAAGATACAGATTGAAACAAATAGTTCTCGTGGTCCAGAATCCAAAAAATTATAATTTGTAACATGAAATAACTTGTATCCATAGAACATCTGACGTAACATAGATAATAAATAAATAGGAGTTAATATCATTCCTATTGCCATTACAAAAGTAATTAGTATTTTTGACATTAAAAGAAATCTTTTACTAGTAATTATTCCAAAAAAAACTAATGATTCTGCAACAAAACCACTCATTCCCGGCAATGCAAGAGAAGCCATTGAAAAACTACTGAACATGGTAAAAAGTTTTGGCATTGGGATCGATACCCCCCCCATTTCGTCGAGATAAACAAGACCCATTCTATCACAAGTCGTTCCCGTCAAGAAAAAAAGTGCAGCACCAATAAATCCATGAGAGAGTATTTGTAAAATAGCACCATTGAGCCCGATTCCGGTTATGGAACCAATTCCTATAATTGTAAAACCCATGTGAGATACAGAAGAATAGGCTATTCTCTTTTTCAAATTCCGTTGACCGAGAGAGGTCGAAGCTGCATAGATTATTTGAATAGTTCCTATTATTACCAACCAGGGAGAAAATATGGAATGAGCGTGGGATAATAATTCCATATTGATTCGAATAAGTCCATATGCTCCCATTTTTAATAAGATTCCAGCTAGAAGCATACATGTACTGTAATGTGCTTCTCCATGGGTATCGGGTAACCAAGTATGTAGAGGTATAATCGGCAATTTGACGGCATAAGCAATAAGGAATCCAAAATATAATATTATTTCCAATGCCACAGGATATGATTGATTAGCTAATTTTCCAAAATCTAATGTAGGTTCATTAGAACCATATAAACCCATACCCAGAACCCCTATTAAAAGAAAAATGGAGCCCCCCGCCGTGTACAAAATAAACTTTGTCGCCGAGTAGAGACGGTTTTTTCCTCCCCACATGGATAAAAGTAAATAAACAGGAATTAATTCTAACTCCCACATCATGAAAAAAAGTAAAAGGTCTCGAGAAGAAAATGGTCCTATTTGACCACTGTACATTGCTAGCATGAGAAAATAGAACAATTGTGAATTTTTAGTAACTGGCCAAGCTGCTAAAGTAGCTAAACTGGTGATAAATCCTGTCAGTAAAATGGGTCCTATGGAAAGTCCATCGATTCCCAGTCTCCAGTGAAAATCAAAAATATCTATCCATTTAAAATCTTCTTCCAATTGGATTAATGGATCGTCCAATTGGAAATGATGACAGAAAACGTGGGTCATTAAAAGGAGTTCTAACAAGCAAATACCTATAGCATACCACCTGAACATCTTATTTCCTCTATAAGGAAGAAAAAAAATGCAAGAGCCGACGAATATCGGCAAAACAACAAGTATTGTTAGCCAAGGAAAATTATTCGTGATAAAGACAAGATACGTTTTTGACCACAAAAGCCCGTACTTAATAAAATATATTATTCTATTCTGAATACGAGCTTTTGTCGGTAAAGAGGAATCAAATAATTAAAGTGTATTTTTTTGTAACGTATCAATAAGATAGTCCCATGCTGCGAGTTGTTTCATGCCATAAATAGACACGGACACTCAAAAAATCCGTTGGACAAGCGGATTCACATCTCTTACAACCTACACAATCCTCGGTTCTTGGTGCGGAAGCAATTTGCTTAGCTTTACATCCGTCCCACGGTATCATTTCCAACACATCCGTAGGGCAAGCTCGTACACATTGAGTACACCCTATACATGTATCATAAATTTTTACTGAATGTGACATTGAATCTATAACAGCCCGGGTTTGAACATCAAAAATTTTCAATCTGGTATAGAATGTAGTAGTTATATTGTAGACACCAGACGAAGCAGTGGTTTACTAAAATTGGAAGAATCAATATTTTTCTAAATCTGCTTATAAGAAAAAGCCAAGAGACTTTAATTTTCGTTTCAAAAATTATAATCATACGAGTCGGGTGTGTGAATGAAAATGGTCCAACAAAATAAATTGATATTCAAATCAATATATAAATATCTAAAATTAAATCTAAATAAAATTAAATTATTTAGATTTAATTTTATTTAGATTATTATAAATTAGTTTAGTATTAATTATACTTTACTAATCTAGTAAAATAGTCAAATTGAAATTCAATAGTCAATTTGATATTGAATCAAATTTAATATATATATCATATATATATATAATTCATATATTATAGTTTCTTAGTTATTATATATACTATATATTTTACATGTTATATATACACGTTATATATATATATAATATATATTAATAATTATATTATTTATATTATTTATATTATATATATTATTATATTATATATATTATATATTATATATATTATATTATTTATATTATTATTTATATTTTATTTCTATATTAATTAGATGAATAATCTATAGATATAGAAATAAAATATAAATAATTTTTTAGTATATGATCATGATAATTTTAATTAATTATTCAACAAATTCGATTGGTTGATACGCGTTGATTTTCTGTTTCGATGAATCGACGAAACAATAGCAAGTCCAATAGCAGCTTCTGCAGCTGCAACGGCTATAATAAATATTGAGAAAATGTTCCCTTTTAATTGTCGACTATCAAATATATCAGAAAATGTTACGAGATTAATATTAACCGAATTTAGTATAAGCTCAAGACACATAAGTGCTCTAACCATGTTTCGACTTGTGATCAATCCATAGAGACCAATAGCAAATAAATAGACACTCAAAAAAAGTACATGCTCGAACATCATTGACTAACTCCTTATCAATCTCGATTCATTTCAATATCAACAATTCAAGGGATTCAATTAACTAGAAGTTATAATTACAAAACAAAAGAAAGTAAACAAATTTAACTAAAATTATTAAACCTTTTGATTTTATTATATATTTAATTTCATATTTAAAATTTTTATAACTCTAATTTTTTTTATTCTAACTATATTTATTATTGGCGAGCCATAGTAATTACACCTATCAAGGAAACTAAAAGAATTATTGAAATTAGTTCAAAGGGAAGATAAAAATCTGTCGATAAATGAATCCCAATTTGTTGAACAGTACTTATTAGGTCCTGTTCTATAATCTGGTTTGATCTTGTAGTCCAAATAATTCCATACCATGATGTATCTGATATAATAGTAATCAGTGAAAAAAAAATACTTATACAAACCAGTGAAGTGACTCCATCTCCAACGGTACAAAAATATGAATCATTAGAATATTCGGAACCATTCATGAACATTACCGCAAATATAATTAAAACATTTATGGCTCCCACATAAATAAGAAGCTGTGCAGCAGCCACAAAAAAGGAGTTCGATGAAATATAGAATAAAGATATACAAACAAGAACCAACCCCAACGAAAAAGCAGAATAAATAGGATTGGTAAGTAATACAACTCCCATACCCCCTAATAGAAGAACTGACCCCAGAAATGCTACAAGAATATCATGTGTTGGTCCTGGTAAATCCATTATGTATAAAATGTCCACAAAAAAATAAGTCAAATCATGACTTTAATAAATAGTCAAGGAAAAAGGTTTATCCAATTTATGATACCTTCCTAATTGAAATTGAATTAAATCTTAATATGGATATAACTATATAGAACATATATAATTAGTTATCTATTATATATATATAATAGATAACTAATTATTGGACTAATTACACTTACTTTTTTATCCAAAAGAAAAAACTTTAGAATTGTATATTTTGAAATTCTCGCGATAAATAAAATTTATTATTATAATTAGTTTAAATAAAAGAATAATTCTCAAAAATAAATAAATAGTATTATATTTGTAGTTATTGACAAAAAAAGCTTTGATCCTTTATATCAAAAAAATTTTAGTAATTGGTAATCGTTCTTGAATCAAGGGATTTATCTTTATTGATTTTTATTTGAGTTGAATTCATAACTATTTGAATTGTATAATCTCCAATTACTGATATTGGTAACCGACCCAATGCAATTTGATTATAGTTCAATTCGTGACGATCATAAGTAGAAAGTTCATATTCTTCAGTCATTGATAAACAGTTTGTTGGACAATACTCGACACAGTTACCACAAAATATACAGACCCCAAAATCAATACTATAATTAAGTAATTGTTTCTTTTTCATATCTCTTTCCAATCTCCAATCAACAACAGGTAGATCTATTGGGCATACACGAACACATACTTCGCAAGCAATACATTTATCAAATTCAAAGTGAATTCGACCGCGAAAACGTTCTGACGTAATTGATTTTTCATAAGGATATTGAATAGTTACAGGTAAACGATTTGTGTGAGATAAGGTAATTATGAAACTTTGACCAATGTACCTTGTAGCCCGTATTGTTTGTTGACCATAATTCATGAACCCAGTCACCATTGGAAACATATTGTAGATATCCATGAATAAATTGATGTTTCTTTCTCTTGTTTGAAAGGGGTTATGAATCTAGAATATTCTTATCGTATTCTATTATTTAATTTATAGTGAAACAAGTTGAGAAGAAGTTGTCAATAATAGATTACCCAAAGAAATAGGTAAAAGAAATTTCCATCCAAGATTTAATAGCTGGTCCATTCTCATCCTGGGTAAAGTCCATCTTGTTGTGATAGAAATGAATATAAACAAATAAGCTTTAGCTAATGTAACAAGGATACCAATTGTCATTCCAAAGACTCCAGCTATTTTTTTTATTCCGAAAAGTTCAGGAACAGATATATATGGAATAGATAACTTCCACCCACCTAAGTAAAGAATCGTTACAAATAATGAAGAAACTAATAGATTTAGGTACGAAGCAAGATAAAATAAACCAAATCTGATACCTGAATATTCCGTTTGATAACCTGCTACTAATTCTTCTTCCGCTTCTGGTAAATCAAAGGGCAATCTCTCACATTCAGCTAGAGAAGAAATTATGAAAACCATAAATCCTATGGGCTGACGCCACAGATTCCACCCCCCAAAACCATATTTGGACTGTATTTCAACTATATCAACTGTACTTGAACTATTAGATAATTATAGTCGATAAAAACAGCACTGTTCCCATCGCTATTTCAAAACCGTACATGAGACCTCAGCCTCATACGGCTCCTCTATGGCCACAAATAAATGTAAGGACTGGTTCGGTCTTATCACTTCCTTTTGTTTTAGGGTAGAAAAAAAAGATCTGTCGGAGAGTCCCAAATTAAACCAATGAAATTCCGTTCGCAAAAATAAGAAAAAAAAAGGCTTCGGAATTCATCTCATCCCTTATAATCAAAGTATATTTTTCTTTGTTTTGTTCGGTAATAATTTAAACTATTTAATCAAATATTCGTTATATGAATAAAAAAAAATTAATAAAATAATTAGAGGAATTTTTCATAAATTAAATAATGATAAGAATTTCATCTATTTGGATGTATATGCATAGGAAAAAGAATAAATAAAGATTTTTTTTATTCATTCGAATATTATATTCCATTTCTTTTATTTCTGTTCTTCTATTTCAGAGGCGGGTACTTTGAAAAAAAAAATAAATAAAGGATTAATTCGTTCTGAATAGTTATTTTTTTTAATCAGTGAATAGGAGTATTACTCTAGATCGGAATCATAGGAAAGTACTGCTTGATCATTTCTACCAATTTAAAGCCTCTATTATGATTCATTTTATGCAGAAATATCTTTTTTTTTTGATACCTTACCTTATATTATCTCCATTACTAATCTTTTGTGTACTTTTGTGTTCCTAATTGTCCACTGATTTTTGATTGATCTACGGCATGTTAATAAATACAAGACAGTAATGAAAACTCCATACAGTCGATCTTTTATACCCGCTTCAAGATATGATGACGAATCTCAATCTTGGGATAACCATTTTACACGGCTTATGTTTACTTCAATTTTATTCTTGTACATATGAAGTGAGATTTTATCTTCTTACTGCAAATTTCTAAGTTGTTTTGTTTCACTCATATAACTATTTGGTTTAACTCATTGACCTGAATTATGAATAAAAAAAAAATATCCATTCAATTCATTCAACTTTTTTCCTAGAAGTAAAGGAAAGAAGTATAAATTTTATATTCAACGAATCACACGTAGAGATATTGATAATACACATAGAGTTAATGGTATTTCATAACTAATGGATTGAGCAGCAGCTCGCAAACCACCTGAAAAAGAATATTTATTATTCGATCCATACCCTGACATAAGAAGCCCAATAGGAGCAATACTTGAAATGGCGATCCATAAAGAAACACCTATACTGAGATCGGCTAAAACAAGGCGATACCCAAAAGGGATTACTAAATAACTTACTAGAATCGATATGACTACTATAGATGGTCCAATACTAAACAAACGAAGATCTCCTCTAGACGGGAGAAGATCTTCTTTTAAAAGTAGTTTAGTTCCATCTGCCAAAGCTTGAAGAATTCCCAAGGGTCCAGCATATTGAGGCCCAATACGTTGTTGTAGCGCTGCAGATATTTCTCTTTCCAACCACACAATTACTAGTACCCCTATTGTAATTCCCAATATAAGGATTGAAATGGGTACAAAAGTCCATATGAGCCCATGGACCTCTTTTAAGGATTCCGATGTAGAAAAAGAATTGATAGTTTGTACTTCTGTCGTATCAATTATCATTTCAACGATCAACTTCTCCCATAATGATATCTATACTACCTAGTATCGTCATGATATCAGCCAATTTCATTCTTTTAACTAGTTGAGGAAGAATTTGCAAATTTACGAAGCCGGGTGGACGAATTTTCCATCTCCAAGGGAAAATACTATTGTCTCCTATCAAATAAATTCCTAATTCCCCCTTTGGGGCTTCCACTCTTACGTAAAGTTCTTGTTTCGACAATTCAAAATTGGGTGAAGGTTTTTTACTAATAAATCTATATTCAAAATCATTCCATTCGGAATTTTTTGCTCTACCAAAGCGCCGGACTTCTAAATTTTCATAGGGTCCGCCAGGAATTCCTTCTAGGGCCTGTTGAATTATTTTTATGGATTCCCTCATTTCACCCATTCGTACTAAATAACGAGCTAATGAATCTCCTTCTTTTTGCCATTGGACTTCCCAATCGAATTCATTGTAACACTCATAATTATCAATTTTACGAAGATCCCATTGTATTCCAGAAGCTCGTAACATTGGTCCCGATAAACCCCAGTTTATCGCTTCCTCCCCACCAATAATGCCCACTCCTTCGACTCGCTCCAAAAAAATAGGATTTTGCGTAATAAGTTTTTGATATTCAAGAATCCCTGTTAAAAAATAATCACAAAAATCTAAACATTTATCTATCCAGCCGTAAGGTAGATCGGCTGCTACGCCTCCGATGCGGAAATAATTATGCATCATTCGCATACCTGTGGCAGCTTCGAATAAATCATATATCAATTCCCTCTCTCTAAAAATATAAAAAAAGGGAGTCTGTGCACCGATATCCGCCATAAAAGGTCCAAGCCATAACAAATGAGAAGCTATACGACTCAGCTCCAGCATAATTACTCTGATATAGCTAGCCCTTTTAGGTACTTGAACATTTTCCAGTTGTTCTGGTGCATTTACCGTTATTGCCTCTGTGAACATAGTAGCTAAATAATCCCAACGTGTTACATAAGGCAAATATTGTATGATTGTTCGGTTTTCCGCTATTTTTTCCATACCCCTGTGTAAATAACCCAATATAGGTTCACAGTCAATAACATCTTCACCATCGAGAGTAACAATTAGTCGAAGAACACCATGCATTGATGGGTGGTGAGGACCCATATTAACGATCATGAAATCTTTTTTTTTAGCCGGTACAGTCATACCTTTTCTTCCTTAATTCATTATTTCACGAATTCCTCAAAAAGTAGATTCGTCCAAATGTAAAATCTAATAATTACTAATTCAAAAATCCAAACAATGAAATTAACAATTTTTTGGTTCTCGAATATCCAATTCATCAATTAATTTCTTATAACGCACTCCATTTTTCTTTGACAAATAGACCAGCATACGTCGACGTTTTCCCAGAATTTTTTGTAGACCTCTTTTTGATAAAAAATCTTTTTTGTGCAATTCCAAATGTGAAGTAAGTCTTCGTATCTTATTTGTGAAACTTAATACTTGAAATTCAACAGAACCTCTGTTTTCTTCTTTTTCTTCTTGTGAAATAAGTGAAATGAATGAATTTTTTACCATAAAAAACTTTTTTTTTTTTTTCTTTCTTTTCCACGGATTTTTCCGATTAGGAAAAAGAAAATAATATATATTATTTTTATTATTATTATAATAATGTTATTTCCATTTTTTTTAATCTAGTACACACAAAAATAAAAATTTATTCATTTCCAAATAGTTTTTTTATTTGATTCTATCCAAATCCAATTGAAAATTGGATTTGGATAGAAAAGGATAATACATTTACACATTTACCGAAGAGAATCTTTTTTTGCACCTAAAAAGATTCTGTGAATTTCTTTCTAGATTGAATTGATACACAAGTAAATACATATTATGTTATGTTTATGTACCAAAGTAGCAAAGTATAACATATATCCTTCACTTTTCATCTACGGAAAATGGCATGTGAATATTGACATGTGACATAAAGTATATCAAATATACTATTAGATAATTAGATAATTCTAAATCGTGTATACATGTGTATCCTTGACATACTGAAATTACTACCATTATTGGTATCAAACCAATAGCGATTCATACAAGCTAAATCTTCTAATCGATAATTGGGCCAAAGAAACAACTTATATTTTATATTTGAATCTATATTAAGATTAATACCTTTGTCTTCATTCATAAATTGTGTGGAGTTTCTTATATTGTTTTCATTGTAAAATATTTGATTTCTATTCACAACATCCCAATTAGGAGAGTTGAAACAAATTAGAATTCTCAATTCTCTACGACGTCTAGGAGATAGAATATTTTCAGGAACAAGGAGATCATAATAATCTGGATTCCCATTCACAAGCATATTTCCATGTTGTTCAGTAGATTTATTAAAATTCTTCTTATTGACATATTTTTTTTTTTTGTATTTTATATTTATTTGGTGATTACTTTTTTTGCCATCGATCAATGAAATACTTATGGTTTGATACATAATTAATTTTCTACCCGTTATAAAAGCTAGACGAGTTGATTCGATAATCAATATTCCTTTTTTTAAAAAGTTTGTAAGAGTTAGATTGTCCTTATTAAGGATTGCATCTAGATCCATCTCTTTTCTTCGAATTAAGGCTAGAGCTATAGAACTTGGATCCATCAATCTAAGTAAGAAACAATATGCCTTGATATTTCTTGTCATTTTATGATTAACGAAGTTGTTCCATCTTAATTGAACAATTAAATATTTATTTAGGAATAAATCTAGTTCTGATTCCTTGCTTTTCTTGCATCGTTTTTTCTTTTTACTTTCGGATCTCGCATAATCCTTTTGAAGAGGCTTTTTTTTGTTTTGTTTGCTTGGATCTGACACAAGATTTGTCTTTTCTTCGTTTTTTTCTTGGTTTTTTAATTTTATTAAAATAGAATCTTTGACACTTTTATTTTGACTCATTTTTTTTTTTTCATCTAAATTCTGATTGGAAAGAAGTAATTTGATTGGGATGATCCACGGTTTAATCTTATATGCCTTATATGTATCAAAAGGAAATCTGAATTCCGGGAAGAACCAAAGTTTCAGATTTGATTTTTTTTTTTTACAAAAAACTCTTTCCCTTTTTCGATTCATTCCCATCCAATCAAAAAAGTTTTTTTGATTGGAGTTGTTTTTTTTGTATAGATTTGTTTCTTTTTCTTGATGTTTTGAAAGAAAAAAAATATCTTTTTTTTTCAATTTTTTTATATTAATATTTATTTTTTTAGTCTTAGCATTTTTTTCAAGTTTGGTACCGATACGTACATTTGTAAAGTCGATAATATCGATATCGTTTACATCAATAGTGTTTTTCGGGTAAAAATGTAGAATTCTACAATCAAAATATTTCCTATTCAGATTTTTATGCTTATTAAAAACATAATTTTTTTCTATGGAATTATCAATTCCATAAAACAATTCGGGTTTCTGTATGTTGAAATTATATGGAATTTTTTGGTTCCTTTTTAGTTGTAATTTTGGTTTATAAATAGAGGAATCTTTACTATCCCCATAATATATATATTTATGTGATAAAAGATCATATACATATTGCTTTTTTAATTTTTCTTTTTGATTCGGCCATAAATACACTGTATAGAGATTTTCTTTTTTGTAATGAATTGATCGGTCTTTTTCTTTTTTATATGAAGAAAATTTCATTGATTCTTTATTGTGAATCGTACAATTTTGATTGATTTTTTTTCGCCATTTTTTCGCTACTAATACTAATCGAGACCATTTGCTCTGAGATAAATTGTATGCATAATTACCCTTTAACCAGTTTTTCCATTCATTCATTCCAGGCTTCTTTATTTTCTTATACTTATACCTTGATTTGGAGTTAAATATTCCTCGGGTTATAGAATAATACTTTATCTTGTCCTTAATAAAAGGATGGGTACCGCGATATTGAAGTACAGATCTAAAGTGATGGTTGTTAAGTAATTGGGTTTGTGATATTTTGTAAAATACATATGCTTGGGACAAGGAAGATAAATCGTAATAAGTATTTGAATTATTACTAGGATTTGAAAAGTCCTTTTCTTTTTCTATAGTCGAAATAAAGTTCATTGTATGTTGATCTGTTTCATCAATTCCTTCTTGATTTCTTTCATCGTTGTAAATGGATTCATTGATCATTTTTTTTGTTGAAAGTTGTGCATTGACCTTCGAAATGCTAACCATACATAGCAGGATATCCATGTATATTTTTTCAATGAAAGATTTCATAAAATAATGTGATTTGCATATTAATCGAGTATTTATTCTTTTGAATATCCGCCAAATATCTTTCTTTAATTCTGGTCTTTTATCATCATAGGCTGGAACTTTTTTTTTCTTTTCTTTTGCGATTTCTTCTATTTGATTCCTGATTATGATTGTCTTATCAGCAAGATCTTTCATTTCATTTTCTATGAATAAAAAATTTGTCCAATTCATAGATTGAATTTGCATGGTCGATTCAGGAATAATCTTATTATTATCTTTTGAATCTTTTGCATTTTCATTTGGTTCATATACTTTCACCTTCTTGAATTCAAATAAATAAATTGGGTTTACTTTTTCAAGTTTATTCATTATTCGTTTTAGAACTGGAAAAATTTTGATAACCCATGGTTTTGAAACTTTTACTTTTAGAGGTAGAAAATAATTCTTTTTCACTTTTCGAATATTTTTTTTTAGTTCTTTATATATGGGTTCAAAAAAAGAAGGTAGGGTTCGGGCAGGACCAAAAGGAAGTTCTGTTTCCGTTCCCCAAACTGTTAAAAAACTAGAATTTTCTTGTTTTACTTTTTTTTTCATTGGATCTCCATGATGAGATCGTAGTTTAGATCTTCGCCAAGGTTTTAAACGGAAAGGAAATAGAATTTTTACCTGAAGACCATCTGTTAACCAATCTTGAGGAAATTCTG